GGCTTTGTAGTGGAAAGAAGACGCCAGGCTGCAATCCTGGAGATGTAATAATATTACCTTAGCTTATATAAGGTTTAAGAGGTTCATCTCTTATGAGAAACTTTGAAGGCTACCAGTTTTTTTAACTTAAAACCTTAGTAGATTATGGCTAGAATTATAGGAAACAGCAGTGGGGATATGTTGATAAAGGATACGGCTACAATTTTATTTGGGTTGGCTAAGATAAGGGTTATTTTTATTTTTGGGGACGAGATTAAGAAAGAAGATAGAGCTATGCGAAGATAAAAGAATAGCGTTAGAAGGGCACTAAATAAAAGTGCTCTTAGTCATAAGATAGAGGCTCCTGATACAATAAATTCTTGAATAACTATTATTTTTGGAAAAAAGCCTAGAAGTGGGGGCAGGCCCCCTAACGATAGTAGTGTCAAGAATAACGATAATTTTAGGGGTTTTGATAGGATGCTCGCTCCTAGAATTTGATTTATATGAAAGATTTGATTTGAGTGTAGGATAAAGACTACTGACCTTGAGATTACTGTGTAGGAAATGAAATAGATCAGCCAGAGTGATTCACTAAATGTGATAGCCCTCAGGAGTCACCCTATATGGTTGATAGACGAGTAGGATATAATTTTTCGAGTTAGGGTTTGATTTAAGCCTCCTAGCCCCCCAACTAATCTGGAGGAGATAGACGCTGTTAGAAAGATAAAGGAGGTAGTCTCTGACACCAAGGTTCTTATGACTGAGATAGGGGCCACTTTTTGGACTGTTATAAGGGTTAGTGCTTGAGGTCACTGAATTCCTTGAACTACTGGGGGGAATCAGAAATGTAAGGGGGCCGCTCCTACTTTAAGAATAAGAGCTGTTAAAATAACTAATGCCGTTAACTGATGAAAGATAAAAGAGAGTGGCACCGCGGCTAGAAGAGAGGCCGATCCTAAAGCTTGAATTAAAAAGTATTTTAAAGCGGACTCTGCTGAGTAGCGATTTCTAGAGGATGTTAAGATCGGAATGAAGGATAAAAGGTTTAATTCTAGCCCTATCCATATAATAAATCATGAAGAGGAGGATACGGCGATAGAAATTCCTATCACTAAGGTAAGCGAGAATAGAAGTTGGTGGGGTTTAAGAATTAAAATTAAAAAGAGAAGTGTCTTCATAGACGGGGTATGAGCCCGTAAGCTTAAAATTTAGCTTATCTTTTTGGGCTGCAATATGGTGTAAAGGCACATGAAGTTTTGATTTTCAGGGGATTGGTGTGATTCCATTTTTTGCAGTGAGGGTGGTGGAGATGCTAATGGCGGGAATGTTATTTCCTTTATTTACCCTATCAAGGTAACCTTTTAGTCAAGCACGTCATTTTATAGTGTGAAAACTTAAAAATATAAAGTTTATTTATTAGAAGATTTTTGCTTGTATTAAGAATGGGAGCTGTAAATGGGCCCGGGGAAAAGTAGATTTAAGTTACTTATTATAAAATTAAATTAACTATATACTATAAGTTACATTAAAATTTATATGCTATTAAATAATATTAATTAAAATTTTCTTTCTCAATATTTGAGTACATATATCTCACATTTTTTCTTCCCTAAAGAATAAAAATGTGAGATATATGTACTCAAAAGTTAATAAACTTATTTACAATAAAATAAATAAATAACTATATTTGAATTTATCTTTACTTTTGTTTATAATAATTCAATAATATTATTTTAACCTTTATTAGAAATATTAAATCGATATTTACTTTAATTATAAAAGTTATCTATTATTATATTAACTATATTTCTTTTTGATTATAAAAATTCACGTTTAGTAATACATTTCTGTTATTTGCATTTGTTTATAAAAATTAAAGCAAATTATTTAAATAATTTAAATGTATGTTTATAAAAATATAATAGTCTTTAATTATTACATATATCGAAATATAATTAAAAGTTTAATTTTACATTCAAGTATATAAAAATTAAAGTGTGCATAATATAGATAATTAAATTTTATAATCGAAAAAAAAACATTAAAGCTTAGGATTCTAACGAAGTACCCTTAATAATATTAGAGTTTAAGAATATTTAGAAAAATTCCGAAATTAGTGTAATAATATATACTAAAGATGAAATTATTCAAATTTAAAATTTAAATAAAAGGTTGGAGAAAATTTCCCCGAGAGGGAAACTCCCGTAAGAGGGCAAATCTTGTTTTTTACTCTTCTTTTGTGTCTTAAAAATTCTATTTTTTATAGATAGTAAAATATGTTTGTTATACTGTTGCTGCTATCATAATTAAGTTTAAGAGAGTTTGATTCTTGCTTATCTTCTGCTTGTAATGGGAGTTTTATGGGGGGTGTGACATGATTTAGAATAATAAAGTATATATGATTGTTAGCCTAGTTCTTGAGTTTGATAAAGTTAGATGGGAGTTTAATTCAGCTTCATTACAGAATTGAGGTTAAATTTGTGCCAGCAGCCGCGGTTATACTGGTGTAATTAGTAGAGGTAGTTAGGTGCACAGTGAAGAGCTATTAAGGTTATCAGGGATCTCGGGGCTAATAAGGTGAAATTTGTATTATTAAAGGGGTTTGATAGCTTTATTTTTACTGAGGCTGTGAAAGTTGGAGTAAAGAATAGGATTAGATACCCTAGTATGTTTTACTGAAATTATTAAGGCTTGGTTAGTATTAGTTATATTCTTGAAATTTAAAGAATTTGGCGGCATTTTAGCCTGGTTAGAGGAACCTGTCTCTTAAACGATAAACCACGAAATATCTTACTTTTCTTTGTCACTCAGCATGTATACCGTCATTTATAAAACAATTTCTATAGAAATTAGTTAAAATAAGTTTGTAATTTGCAAAATTAGATCAAGGTGCAGCTAATGGAAAAGTGAAGATGGGTTACAATAGCTTTAAGCTATACGGATCAAAAGTGTAAGTGAGTTTTGTGAAGGAGGATTTAACAGTAAAATAGAGTTAGTAAGTTTATTTGATGGTGGTTCTGAAATGTGTACACATCGCCCGTCGCTCTCACAACAATGTGAGATAAGTCGTAACATAGTAGGTGTACTGGAAAGTGTACCTGGTCTTGTAAGTTTGAAATTGGGTTATAGCTTAAGGATAGCATCTCAGTTACGTTGAGAAGATCACTGTAGTTGGTGTGGCCTGATAAGTGATATTTGCTTGGCATTAGTTAATTGGAAATTGTTATATTCATTGTTTGGTAGTGGGGATAGGTAGATAAAGAATTAATTTATTTTATTTTAAAAGTAAGTTGTATATAAATTTTAATTTTTAACTAAAGTGTACGAGTACTGTAAAGGAATTTGTAGTGGATTAATAAAAAGAAGACTTAAACTTTTGTACCTTTGGTATCAGGGGCTTTCTATTTGTTGCGAGGAGGTTTGTTGTTCCCGAAACAGAATGAGCTAGTTTGGCGAAAGTGTTTGTGTTGAAAAATGAAACTGAATGCTGTGCTAGTAGTGATATGTTAGTCGTATTTTGTATATCTGGTTGCTTCTGAATTAATTTTAATTTAACTTTTGCGAAGATCTATCGCAAAATTAAATGCCTAGGGGGAAGAGCTCATAGGTTGTTAGTTTGAGTAAAGGTTGTGTTATTTATTTTATATAAATTTAGGCTTAGAATCAGCTGTATTACCCGGCCGTTATAGGAGATATTAGTTATATGGGGATATTTTAAATATAAACTTACTTAAAGTAGGGAGTTGGTTACAGTAATTTTTATTGTTTTGTAATAATGATTGTATTAGTATATAAGTTTGTTGTTAAGAAAATTTTTCTGGCGATATTTTTAAGTTTTAAGAGGTTTGGCGGGTAGGCTCAAGGAACTCGACAAAGTTTATACCCACCTGTTTAACAAAAACATGTCTATTAGAATGAAATTTTTAGTCTGACCTGCCCACTGTATGATTTTTGAAGGGCCGCGGTATTTGGACCGTGCTAAGGTAGCGTAATCAGTAGTCTTTTAATTGAGGTCTAGAATGAACGGTCGGATGAGGTATAGTTTGTCTACGGGCGTAAATATTGAATTTTACTTTTAAGTGAAAAGGCTTAAATTGGGTGGTGGGACGATAAGACCCTATGAAGCTTTATATTTCTCAGTCTTTATGTCTAAAAGTATTGTATTTAGTCAAGAGACTGAGAAATATTATGTTGGGGCGACGGGAACATAAATTTAACTGTTTTTAATGGAAAAATAATTATTTTTAGATTTTTGATCTTGTTTATTGCGGATCATAAGATTTAATGTTACTCTAGGGATAACAGCGTAATTTTTCTTGAGAGTTCTTATCGACAGAAATATTTGCGACCTCGATGTTGAATTAAGATTTCATTATGGCGTAGGAGTTATAGTAGGTAGGTCTGTTCGACCTTTAAAATCTTACATGATTTGAGTTCAGACCGGCGCAAGCCAGGTTAGTTTCTATCTTTCACTTTTGTGTGCCCGTTCTAGTACGAAAGGAGAGTGCGGGTGAAATAATTTTTTGAGTTTGATTAACTTTAAGTTACCTTGGCAGATGAATGTGCTAGATTTAGGATCTAATTATACGATAGGTTCGTAGGTAATAAATAAAAATGTCTTTTGTATGGTGTAGTTATTGTAACTATAGTTGGGTTAGTTAATTATTTAATTTTGATTATTTTTGTTTTAGTGGCTGTGGCTTTCGTTACTTTGTTAGAGCGAAAGGTGCTTGGATATATTCAGTTGCGAAAGGGGCCTAATAAAGTTGGGTACATAGGGTTATTGCAGCCTTTTGCTGATGCTGTTAAGTTGTTTATGAAAGAGCAAACAGTTCCTACTATGTCTAATTTTATTCCTTACTACTTGTCCCCAGTTTTTAGGTTATTTGTGGCACTATTGGTTTGGGTTGTAGTCCCTTACGATGTAGTTTTATTTGGGTTTGGCATAGGTGTGCTGTTTTTTCTCTGTTGTACTAGATTAGGTGTGTACACTACAATAAGGGCAGGTTGGTCTTCTAATTCTAAATATTCTCTTTTAGGGTGTTTACGAGCTGTGGCTCAGACGATTTCTTATGAGGTAAGTCTGGCTTTAATTTTACTTAGGCTTTTAATATTGGTTGGGGGTGTGGATTTTTCTCTTTTTATAGGCTACCAACGGTATTTGGTGTTTATAGTTTTAGCTTTCCCGCTAGGTTTAGTTTGGTTTTCTTCATGTTTAGCGGAAACAAATCGGACTCCTTTTGATTTTGCGGAGGGAGAATCTGAGCTGGTATCTGGGTTTAATACTGAATATAGGGCCGGGGGGTTTGCATTGATTTTTATGTCAGAATATGCTAGAATTTTGTTTATAAGAGTTTTATTTGTTATTTTATTCTTAGGGAATAGGTTAGGTACTCTTTGGTTTTATTTGTTAGCGGCATTAATTAGGTTTTGTTTTGTATGGGTTCGTGGGACTTTGCCTCGGTTTCGGTATGATAAATTGATGTATTTAGCTTGAAAGAGGTTTCTCCCTATTTCGTTAAATTATTTGTTATTTTTTTTAGGTCTTAAAAGTATATTTGTTGTTTTTTTACTTTAATTGTAATATATTCAGGAAAGCTATTAAGAGAGTCGAACTCTTTTTTGGTGCTTTCAAAACACTTACTTTCCAGAAGTTAAATAGCTTAATCTAGGAGCTTATCTCATGCTTTTAATAAGATTGGGTTAACAATATAGAAAGAGAAGTATACTAAGGTAAGAGTTTGGCCTGTAAGAATATACGGATCTTCAACTGGTCGGGCTCCAATCCATGTAAGTAGGACTACTGTTGTAATTATAATTCAGAATAGAATTTGGTTACACGGGTAAAACAAAAGTCTTTGGAACTTTGGTTTATGTGTAAATGGCATGGTTATAAGAATTATAACGGATAAAGCCAGAGCGATAACTCCTCCTAGTTTATTTGGAATTGATCGAAGGATTGCATAGGCGAACAGGAAGTACCATTCTGGCTGAATGTGGACTGGTGTAACCAATGGATTAGCAGGGGTGAAGTTATCTGGGTCTCTAAGGAGATAGGGGTATAGGAGTGTAATTATTGTTAGTAGAAAAAGAAGGACTAGAAATCCTACAATGTCTTTAAATGAAAAATATGGGTGGAATGGAATTTTATTTGTTTGTGAGGGGATCCCTAATGGGTTATTTGAGCCGGTCTGGTGCAGGAATAGGATATGGACTATAGAAGCGGCTATAATAGCGAATGGAAGAAGAAAATGTAGGGCGAAAAACCGCCTTAGTGTTGCGTTATCGACTGCAAACCCTCCTCAGATCCAGTAAACAAAATCTGACCCGATATAAGGGATGGCTGAAAATAGGTTAGTAATTACTGTGGCGCCTCAGAAGGACATTTGGCCTCATGGTAATACATAGCCAAGGAAAGCTCTGGCTATAGTTAAAATTAGAATAACTACTCCAACTATCCATGTGTGTATGTACGAGTAGGAGCCGTAGTATAGACCTCGGCCGATGTGCATATAGATGCATACAAAAAAGATCGAGGCCCCATTAGCATGAAGTGTACGTAAGAGTCAGCCGAAGTTAACATCTCGGCAAATATGGGCCACTCTAGAGAATGCTAGGTCAATATGTGCTGTATAGTGTATGGCTAAAAATAATCCTGTTATAATTTGGATAATTAGGCATAATCCTAGTATAGACCCGAAGTTTCATATGGTTGAAATATTAATAGGGGCAGGGAGGTCTACTATTGCTGAGTTGGCAATTTTGAATAGTGGATGAGATTTTCGTTGTGGAGCCATCATTAGTTTAACCGGAGAGGCCCGAAGTGAGTTGTAGTGATTTTAACAATAACTACTAATGTTAGAAGTAGGTACAGGATTAAAAATAAGGTTATTATTAAAGATGGTATTTCATATATTGGGCATGTGGCTGTGTATGATGTAGGTAGCATTCTTATTTCTGTAATTTGTGGTTTTACTGTAACTGAATACATCAAGAGTAGGGGGTCTAGTACTGATACTAAGATGGCAACGAGTAATCTTGCAATGAGTAGCGCTACCATAGGGGGCGAGATATTAAATGGTTCGTTGGGGGCCAGTGAGGCTACATAGATAAATAGAACTAGAATAGCGCCTAGGAAGATTAGAAATAGAATATATGAGAATCAGGATGTATAAATGGTAAGTGTAGTTATTATTGCAATAATAATTGTTTGAGTCAGGAGGATCGCTCCCATAGCTAATGGGTGAGAGATACTGGTAAACAAAATTGATATAGATACAGTGGCAATAACTATAGAGGTCAGTAGAGACATACCAGAAAATAGTTTAATTAAAATATTAGTTTTGGGGACTAGGGATGGGAAGTTTTCTCTTTTCTGATACTTTAGGAAGAATATTTCTTTTTTGATTTACAAGACCAATGTTTTTAATAAACTACTAAAGCATTTCTACTAATGTCAATTTTGAGTTTATCTATTATGTTTTCTTTATTTATATTTGTATGTGGGGTGGTATCATTTGTAGGGGTTCGTAAGCATTTCTTGAGGACTCTATTAAGTTTGGAGTATTTGATGTTAGCAATTTTTTGATTAATGAGCGGGGTTGTAGGGAATTTAGGTAGTGATTTATACTTTGTTTTATTTTTTTTAACTTTAGCTGCTTGTGAAGGTGCTTTAGGTCTAGCTCTTTTAGTATCTGTGGTGCGTACCCATGGGAGAGATAACTTTGGGAGGTTTAGAACACTTCAATGTTAAAATATTTATTTTTTGTTTTATCGATAATTTTTATCATCCAAAGGTGGGGGGTAGTTCAGAGCTCATTGTTTCTTGGTTGTTTTTTAATGGTACTAGGACTAGTCGGGGAGGGTTGAGGTGGGTTGGGGTTAGGTCTTGGGATGGATTCAGTTAGATATATTTTGATTTTGCTCAGGTTTTGGATTATGGCTTTAGTGGTTAAGGGTAGGCAAAAGGTTTACGAAACCCGTAATTTTGGTTATCTTTTCTTGTTTATAAATGTTACTCTTTTATTAAGATTGGCGATTACGTTTTGTTGTATAGATTATCTACTTTTTTATGTTTGGTTTGAGGCTTCCTTAATTCCCACTTTAATTTTGATTCTTGGGTGAGGATACCAGCCTGAGCGTTTGCAAGCAGGAATCTATATATTGTTTTATACTTTGTTTGGTTCGTTGCCGTTATTGGTGTCCTTTTTATTAATGTACAAGATCGATTTTAGGTTATCTTTTGGCCTTACGGGGGTAAAGTCTGAGGGAGGGTTGGTCAGTTACATTTGGTATTTTTGTACCTTTTTTGCGTTTATAGTGAAGTTGCCTATATTTAGGGTGCATCTATGGCTCCCTAAGGCTCATGTAGAGGCTCCTGTTGCAGGATCTATAATTTTAGCTGGAGTTCTTTTAAAACTTGGGGGGTATGGTTTGATTCGAGTCAGGCCTATTTTTTTAAGAGTAGGAAAGTATTTTTCGTGAGTTTGGGTTAGTTTAGGGGCTATAGGGGGAGGACTTATTGGGGTTCTTTGCCTTCGTCAAACTGATATGAAGGCTTTGATTGCTTATTCTTCTGTCGCTCATATAGGACTGGTTTTGTGTGGTTTAATAGTGAATAGAAGATGGGGGGTTAGCGGTGGGGTTACTGTGATAGTGGGGCATGGGCTTTGCTCGTCAGGACTTTTTTGTCTAGCTAATATAGTTTATGAACGAGTGGGCAGCCGGAGGTTGAGGGTAAGAAAGGGCTTGATGAACTTTATGCCTAGGATGGCTTTGTGATGGTTTCTTTTAAGGACAAGCAATATGGCAGCTCCTCCAAGGCTGAATCTTTTAGGTGAGATTAGCTTGATTATCAGTGTATTAAGGTGGTCAAAGATTTCTTGAGTTGGCCTAATCTTAATTTCTTTTTTTAGGGCAGCTTATACATTGTATATATTTTCTACAAGACAGCATGGAAAGTTATTTACAACTTTGTCTTCTTGTTCCTCTGGTTGTGTTCGTGAGTATCTTGTGTTAGTTCTCCACTGGTTTCCTTTAAATATTATAATTTTGAAGTCTAGTGTTTTTATAAATATTTAGGTGACTTAGGTAATTTAAAAAAAATGCTGGTCTGTGGATCCAGATATGCGTAATTCGCCCTTAGTAGTGGTTTGAGGTGTTTCTATAAGTTTGGTTAGAATAGTGTTTTTGTGTTTATTTTCATTAGTTTGTTTATTTGTGTCTTTGTGTATAATTTTTACAGATTTTAGTTGTTATATCGAATGAGAGGTTGTAACTTTGAATTCGTGTTCTTTAGAGATGACTATGATTTTTGATTGGATGTCTGTTCTTTTCCTTTGTTTTGTTACTTATATCTCGTCTATAGTTTTATTTTACAGAGGAGGTTATATGGTTGAGGATGAAAATATTGGGCGATTTATTTATATAGTTTTGGGATTTGTGGCTTCTATGGTGTTTTTAATTGTAAGCCCTAATTTAGTGAGAATTCTTTTGGGCTGGGATGGGCTAGGTTTAGTGTCATATGTTTTAGTTATTTATTATCAGAATGAGAAGTCCGCGGCTGCTGGCATGCTAACAGCTTTATCTAACCGGGTAGGAGATGTAGCTATTTTAATTAGGATTGGGCTGTTGTTTGATCTAGGGGGTTGGGGGTTTATTTTTTACAGAGATAGGGGGGAGTTAGGCGCAGTCGCAGGGCTAATCCCTTTAATGGTATTGGCAGGGATGACTAAAAGGGCCCAAATCCCGTTTTCAGCTTGGCTTCCGGCAGCCATAGCTGCCCCTACTCCTGTTTCAGCCTTAGTGCATTCATCAACTTTAGTGACAGCAGGTGTATTTTTGTTAATTCGATTTTCTCCAGCTTTACATGGTACTGGGCAAATGGTTTTGTTTTTAGTAGCAAGGTTGACTATATTTATAGCTGGGCTCGGGGCTAATTTTGAGACAGACTTGAAGAAAATTATTGCTTTGTCAACCTTAAGGCAGTTAGGAGTTATAATATATATTTTGAGCATGGGGTTTTATAAGCTTGCCTTTTTCCATTTATTAACTCATGCTTTATTTAAGGCTTTACTTTTTATATGCGCTGGGGCTGTGATTCATAGAGTTGGGGGCACTCAGGATATTCGATCGATAGGGGGACTAATTTATACTATACCTTTAAGAATTACTATGATAAATATAGCTAACTTAGCTTTGTGTGGGGCCCCCTTCTTAGCTGGGTTTTATTCTAAGGATTTGATTTTAGAGGTGGCTTTTTCTGGGGGTTTAAATGAGGTTTGTTTTTGGCTGTTAGTGGTAGCAACTGGTTTAACCGTTTGCTATACTTTTCGTTTAATTTATTATAGGGTGAGGGGGGACTACAATTTGGGAAGGCTGAGATGCGTGAGGGATGAGGATTCTTCTATAACTTGGCCTATGGCTGGGTTAGGAGTAGGTGCTATTGGGGGAGGGGCTTTTCTTGCTTGGTTGATTTTTCCATCTCCTTGAATAATTTGCTTGCCAATTTCTTTAAAATTTTTAGCTTTAGCAATCAGAGTTGTTGGGGGTGCTATTGGGTACACTTTAAATTTAATAGCTGTTAGGTATCGGTTAGGTTCAATCTCAAACTATGGTGTTACTACATTTACTGGGTCTATATGATTTATGCCTTTCCTTTCGACATTTGGGGTTAGTAGATGGATTTTAAAAATTAGCCAGGCCTATCATCAATCTGGTGATAGAGGATGATTGGAGTATTACGGGGCTCAGGGAAGTTCTATTAGGTTGGCAATAGCTTCAAAGTACCTTCAGGTTGCTCAAGATAACAGTGTAAAAATTTACATAGTTTTGTTTGTGGTATGGTTGATTATGATTGGGGTTATTTTATTCTAAGTTTATCTAAATAGCTTATGCAAAGCATCACGTTGAAGTTGTGGGGAAGACATGTATTGTTTTTAGATGAGCTATTATTAAAAGGGCTTGACCTTTAGTTTTACAATGAAAATGTAATGTGTTACTTACACTATAAGAATAGGTGTAAAAACGGATTTAAACCGCTTGAACAAGAAGTTAGAAGCTTCTGTTCGACTCATCTTACTCCGCCTATCAGTCAGAAGAACCCCTTCATTTTAGCCATTAACAGTGGCATACCTCTAATTTGGCTTTAACTGAGTTAGATTAGAGGTAGCATAGTACCAAGGGCTTAGGTCGAAACTAAGTGTGAAGTTTCACTTTCTAACCCCAAAGTTAGCTTAGTTAAGCACTTCCTGAGTGCAATTCAGGTGTCATTTTTGACTATAACTTTATTCTCTCCACTCTAGGGCTCCCTCTTTTCATTCGTGGTAAAGTCCTAGAAGAAGAATAGTTAAAAAAAATACCCTTGTTATGGCCCACGAGTTGATGTTACATATCGATATGATTGGGGCCATAGGAAGAAGAAGTGTAATTTCAACATCAAAAATTAGGAAAATGACTGCAATTAGAAAGAACCGTAGAGAGAATGGGAGTCGGGCTGACCCTTTGGGATCAAACCCACATTCAAATGGAGAGGCCTTTTCTCGGTCAATCATTGTTTTTTTAGCAAGAAAAGAGGATAAAATTATAATTATTAGTGAAATAGTGGCAGTTACCATAGCCGAGATGAGTACTATAATGATTATTTTTCCTGGAGGTCCAGACTTATTGATTGGAAGTCAATTATACTTATTATATTAGAAAAATAAGCTATCTTCCTCATCAGTAAATTGAGATATAGAGGAACAGTCAAACGACGTCTACAAAGTGTCAATATCATGCGGCAGCTTCAAATCCAAAATGGTGTTTAGCTGAGAAGTGACATATATACATACGATAAAGGCATACTGATAGAAATGAAGACCCGATAATTACATGAAGCCCATGGAATCCAGTTGCTACGAAGAAGGTGGATCCATAAATTGAGTCGGCAATTGTAAATGGGGCCTCGTAGTATTCTATAGCTTGCAAGCCCGTGAAGTACAGGCCAAGAATTACGGTGATAGATAGCCCTTGTAGAGCTTGGGAATGGTTAGACTCCAGTAGGGAGTGATGGGCTCAAGTTACTGTAGCTCCTCTAGCTAGGAGAATGGCGGTGTTGAGAAGAGGGATTTGGAATGGGTTAAATGGCTGAATGCCAGTTGGCGGCCAACAGGAGCCTACTTCAATAGTAGGGGATAGCCTGCTATGAAAAAAGGCCCAAAAAAATGAAAAGAAAAATAGTACCTCTGAAGTAATGAACAAGATTATACCTCACTGTAGCCCAGTGACTACTCGCTTTGTATGTAGACCTTGATATGTCCCTTCTCGGGTGATATCTCGCCATCATTGAATTATTGTTAGTAAAGTAGTGAGAAACCCTAGTATTAGCAGGTCAATATTATATTGGTGAAATCACTTTACTAGGCCAGTGGTTAATATTATAGCACTGATTGCTCCCGTCAGCGGCCATGGTCTTATATCTACTAAGTGGTAAGTATGATGTTTGTGGGATAACATTAGTTGACTTCTCTAGCGTAGAGTGTGCTTAAAACAGCAAATACGTAGGATTGAATGATAGCAACAGCTGATTCTAATAAAAGTAACAGGATTTGTGATAAAATCAGTAATCTCAGAAGGCCTAGTTGGAGAGAAGGCCCAGTTCTGCCTAACAGCGTTAAAAGAAGGTGCCCAGCAATTATGTTAGCAGCAAGGCGAACTGCTAATGTTCCTGGCCGAATCAGATTTCTAACTATTTCAATTAGAACTATAAATGGCATAAGGGGACTTGGGGTGCTGATGGGCACTAAGTGGGCTAGTATATGTTTGGTGTGATTGACTCACCCAAAGATTATGAATGAAGTTCATAAGGGAAGGGCTAACCTTAGAGTTATAGCTAAGTGACTTGTTCTGGTAAATACGTAAGGTAAGAGGCCTAGAAAGTTATTGAATATAATTAGTCTGAACAGACTCACAAATATAATTGTTCCTCTAGAATTATTTGGGCCCAATAAAATTTTAAATTCTTTGTGGAGGGTTCTTGTGATTAAGGTTCATAGCAGGACTCATCGTGAAGGCATAGCTCATAAGATATAAGGAGTAAATAGCAGCCCTAGAAATACTGATCTTCAGTTTAGTGGCATGTTAAAGATTCTTGTGGATGGGTCAAATCTAGAAAATAAATTAGTTATCATTTTCAGCTTAATTTTTTTATTTTAGATATTTTTGTTGGTAGATTTGTCTTAGTAAATGGGGGTAAGAAGTAGTTAATAATAAAAAATAATATAAATGTTACTGAAAAAAAGATAAATAAATTAAACCATAAAAGTGGGCTTATCTGCGGGATTTAAAAATATTAGTTCTCTAATAATTTAAGCTTGACAAGCTTATGTTATAAATTAACTAATTTTTAATAGCCAGGCCATGTTTGTGCTAGGTTAGTGGTCATTAGAAGTAGGCGCATTACTATGATAGGTTTAAAAGACCTACACTTACTTTCAGTCATCTAATGAGGTTTCTTTAGAGTTAGAAATTCATGACAAGAAAGAGTCTGTGGATGTTCTTTCAATTACGATTGGTATGAATCTATGGTTGGCACCGCAGATTTCTGAGCATTGGCCGTAAAGGAGTCCTGGGCGGTCAATTGAGAATCTGATTTGATTTAAGCGGCCAGGAACAGCGTCCACTTTAACGCCTAAGGCTGGGATAGTTCAAGAGTGAATTACATCAGCAGCTGATACTAGAACTCGGATTTGGGTATTTACAGGTAAAATTGTCCGGTTATCTACGTCTAGGAGGCGGAAGCCTCTGGCCGGCAATTCATTTGTTGGGATCATATACGAATCAAAGGATACTTGTATAAAGTCAGAGTATTCATAGCTTCAGTACCATTGATGGCCGATAGCTTTTAATGTGATTCTAGGAGTCCCTACTTCGTCTAGAAGGTAAAGTAAGCGTAGTGACGGGAGCGCAATAAAGATTAGAATAAGTGCTGGCAGAACGGTTCAGATTATTTCAATGGTTTGCCCTTCCAATAAGGTTCGGTTGGTTAATTTGTTGAAGAATAACGATCTTAAGATGTAACCCACTAAAGTTGTAATTAAAATGAGGACTAGTGTTGTATGGTCATAGAAGAAAATTAGTTGTTCTATAAGGGGTGAGGCTCTATCTTGAAGTCCTAGGTTTGATCATCTTGCCATTGGTTCCAAAAGAAGAGTAGCTTCCTATTGGGAGCTTAAATCCCATGCAATGATCTGCCATTTTAGAATTTAGTTGGTAACTTTAGGGATTTCTGAAAATCTATGATGGGCTGGTGGGTAGTTTTGTTGCCATTCAATAGACGTTGAGAGAGATAGCGGAAACAATACTGGTCGTTGTGAGGAGAGGGCTTCTCACACAATTACGGCAAATCCAAGAACTGCAATGAGGGAGGCAGTCGAACCTACTGTTGACACTACGTTTCAAGTAGTGTAGGCATCTGGGTAGTCGGAGTAACGTCGTGGTATGCCGTTTAGCCCTAAGAAATGTTGAGGGAAAAATGTGACATTTACCCCGATAAATATAGTAAGGAAGTGAATTTTAAGTCATTTAGGTAGCATGGATAGGCCTGTAAATAGGGGGAATCAGTGGGCAATACCTGCAAAGATCCCAAACACCGCGCCTATAGATAGTACATAGTGGAAGTGTGCTACAACATAGTAGGTGTCGTGTAGAATAATATCGATGGATGAATTGGCTAGTACCACCCCAGTTAGGCCTCCAATTGTAAATAAGAAAATGAACCCTAAGGCCCATAAGAGAGAGGGTCTGTATGTGAATTTGGTGCCATGAAGGGTGGCTAGCCATCTAAAAATTTTAATGCCGGTAGGTACTGCGATAATTATGGTAGCTGATGTGAAGTAGGCACGTGTGTCAACATCTATGCCAACAGTAAATATGTGATGGGCCCATACAACAAACCCTAAAATACCGATTCCTATTATTGCATAAACTATACCTAGAGTTCCGAATGTCTCTTTCTTCCTTGATTCTTGTCTTACAATATGAGAGATTACCCCGAAAGCTGGCAGAATTAGGATGTAAACTTCTGGATGCCCAAAGAACCAAAATAGGTGCTGGTAAAGGATTGGGTCTCCTCCTCCAGCTGGGTCGAAGAACGAAGTATTAATATTACGATCAGTCAGAAGTATGGTGATAGCTCCAGCTAGAACAGGTAGGGATAGGAGGAGTAAAACTGCTGTTAGGAATACTGACCAGACAAACAATGGTATTCGATCTCTGAGAATACCTGTGGTTCGTATGTTGATGACTGTGGATATGAAATTAGCAGCCCCTAGAATTGAAGAAACCCCGGCCAGGTGGAGTGAAAAAATTCCTATATCGACTGAAGCCCCAGCGTGAGCAATGTTTCCTGCAAGAGGGGGGTACACAGTTCATCCTGTGCCGATTCCTCTTTCCACTATTCTGCTTGACAGTAATAGAGTTAAAGACGGTGGTAGAAGCCAGAATCTTATGTTATTTATACGTGGAAATGCTATATCTGGGGCCCCAAGTATCAGAGGAAGCAGCCAATTACCGAACCCTCCAATTAGAATCGGTATGACTATAAAGAAAATTATAACGAAAGCATGTGCTGTAACAATGACATTGTAGATTTGATCGTTGCCGATTAGCCTTCCAGGTTGACCTAACTCTGTACGGATAAGTAGCCTGAGGGCAGTACCTACTATCCCGGCCCATGCCCCTAAAATAAAATATAATGTTCCGATATCTTTATGGTTAGTTGAAAATAGTCAACGTTGCGGTCAAATGGCTGAGATAAGGCGGTAGATTGTAAATCTACACACGGAGGCACTCTCCTTTGGTCA